CAAGATCAAGATCTATTTTCGTTCAAGTAAGGGATTCTAGCCAATTGAAAGGATCTTCTGATCAATCCATAGATCATTTCGATTCCATTAGAAATGAGGATTCAGAATATCCCACATTGATCGATCAAACAGAGATTCAGCAACTAAAAGAAAGATCGATTCTTTGGGATCCTTCCTTTCTTCAAACGGAACGAACAGAGATAGAATCAGATCAATTCCCGAAATGCCTTTTTGGATCTTCCTCAATGTCCCGGCTATTCACGGAACGTGAGAAGCAGATGAATAATCATCTGCTTCCGGAAGAAATCGAAGAATTTCTTGGGAATCCTACAAGATCAATTCGTTCTTTTTTCTCTGACAGATGGTCAGAACTTCATCTGGGTTCGAATCCTATTGAGAGGTCCACCAGAGATCAGAAATTTTTGAAGAAAAAACAAGATGTTTCTTTTGTCCCTTCCAGGCGAGCGGAAAATAAGGAAATGGTTGATATATTCAAGATAATTACGTATTTACAAAATACCGTCTCAATTCATCCTATTTCATTCTTGAACAAAAATCCATTTTTTGATTTATTTCATCTATTCCATGACCGGAACAAAAGGGGATACACGTTACACCACGATTTTGAATCAGAAGAGAGATTTCAAGAAATGGCAGATCTATTCACTCTATCAATAACCGAGCCGGATCTGGTGTATCATAGGAGATTTGCCTTTTCTATTGATTCCTACGGGTTGGATCAAAAAAAATTCTTGAATCAGGTATTCAACTCCAGAGATGAATCGAAAAAGAAATCTTTATTGGTTCTACCTCCTCTTTTTTATGAAGAGAATGAATCTTTTTATCGAAGGATCAGAAAAAAATCGGCCCGGATCTACTGCGGGAATGATTTGGAAGATCCAAAACGAAAAACAGCGGTATTTGCTAGCAACAACATAATGGAGGCAGTCAATCAATATAGATTGATCCGAAATCTGATTCAAATCTATGGGTACATAAGAAATGTATCTAATCGATTCTTTTTAATGAATAGATCCGATCACAACTTCGAATATGGAATTCAAAGGGATCAAATAGGAAATGATACTCTGAATCATATAACTATAATGAAATATACGATCAACCAACATTTATCGAATTTGAAAAAGAGTCAGAAGAAATGGTTTGATCCTCTTATTTCTCGAACCGGGAGATCCATGAATCGGGATCCTGATGTATATAGATACAAATGGTCCAATGGGAGCAAGAATTTCCAGGAACATTTGGAACATTTCCTTTCTGAACAGAAGAACCATTTTCAAGTAGTGTTCGATCGGTTACGTATTAATCAATATTCGATTGATTGGTCCGAGGTTATAGACAAACAAGATTTGTCTAAGTCACTTCGTTTCTTTTTGTCCAAGTCACTTCGTTTCTTTTTGTCCAAGTCACTTCTCTTTTTGTCCAAGTCACTTCCCCTTTTCTTTGTGAGTATCGGGAATACCCCCATTCATAGGTCCGAGATCCACATCTATGAATTGAAAGGTCCGAATGATCAACTCCGCAATCAGTTGTTAGAATCAATAGGTGTTCAAATCGTTCATTTGAATAAATTGAAACCCTTCTTATTGGATGATCATGATACTTCCAAAAGACCGAAATCCTTGATCAATGGAGGAACAAGATTACCATTTTGCTTCAAAAAGATACCAAAGTGGGTGATTGACTCATTCCATACTAGAAATAATCGCAGGAAATCCTTTGATAACACGGATTCCTATTTATCAATGATATTCCATGATCGAGACAATTGGCTGAATCCCGTGAAACCATTTCATAGAAGTTCATTGATATCTTCTTTTTATAAAGCAAATCCACTTCGATTCTTGAATGATCCAAATCGCTTCTGGTTCTATTGTAACAAAAGATTCCCTTTTTATGTGGAAAAGACCCGTATCAATAATTATGATCCTACATATGAACAATTCCTCACTATCTTGTTCATTCGCAACAAAATATTTTCTTCGTGCGTCGGTAAAAAAAAACATATTTTTGGGGAGAGAGAGACTATTTTGCCAATCGAGTCACAGGTATCTGACATATTTATACCTAACGATTTTACACAAAGTGGTGACGAAAGGTATAACTTGTACAAATTTTTCCATTTTCCAATTCGATCCGAGCCATTCGTTCGTAGAGCTATTTACTCGATCGCAGACATTTCTACAACACCTCTAACAGAGGAACAAATAGTTCATTTTGAAAGAACTTATTGTCAGCCTCTTTCAGATATGAATCTATCTGATTCAGAAGGGAAGAACTTGCATGAGTATCTCAGTTTCAATTCAAACATGGATTTGATTCACACTCCATGTTCTGAGAAGGATTTCCCATCTGGAAAGAGGAAAAAAAAACGGAGTCTTTCTCTAAAGAAATGCGTTGAGAAAGGGCAGATGTATAGAACCTTTCGACGAGATAGTGCTCTTTTCAATCTCTCAAAATGGAATCTCTTCCAAACATATATGCCATGGTTCCTTACTTCGACAGGGTGGAAATATCTAAATTTCACCACCCTTTTAGAGATTTTTTCAGAACCATTGCCGATACTAAGGATACTAAGTAGCAGGCACAAATTTGTATCCGTTTTGAGAGATATTATGCATGTATCAGATATATCATGGCCAATTCCTCAGAAGATTCTTCCACAATGGACTCTGACTCTGAAAAGTAAGATTTCGAGTCTGATAAGTGAGATTTCGAGTAAGTGTTTACAGAATCTCCTTCTGTCCGAAGAAACGATTCATCGAAATAATGAGTCACCCGTTCCATTGATATGGACACATCTGAGATTAACAAATGCTCGGGAGTTCCTCTATTCAATCCTTTTCCTTCTTCTTGTTGCTGGATATCTCGTTCGCATACATCTTCTCTTTGTTTCCCGAGCCTCTAGTGAGTTACAGACAGAGTTAGAAAAGATCAAATCTTTGATGATTCCATCATACATGATTGAGTTGCGAAAACTTTTGGATAGGTATCCTACATCTGAATCTGAACTGAATTCTTTCTGGTTAAAGAATCTCTTTCTAGTTGCTCTGGAACAATTAGGAGATTTTCTGGAAGAAATACGGGTTTCTGCTTCTGGTGGCAACATGCTATTGGTTGGTGGTTCCGCTTATGGGGTCAAATCAATACGTTCTAAGAAGAAATATTTGAATATCAATCTCATCGATCTCAGAAGTATCATACAAAATCCCATCAATCGAATCGCTTTTTCGAGAAATACGAGACATCTAAGTCGTACAAGTAAAGAGATCTATTCATTGATAAGAAAAAGAAAAGGGGTGAACGGTGATTGGATTGATGAGAAAATAGAATCCTGGGTCGCGAACAGTGATTTGGTTGATGATGAAGAAAGAGAATTCTTGGTTCAGTTCTCCACCTTAACGACCGAAAAAGAAAAAAGGATTGATCAAATTCTATTGAGTCTGACTCATAGTGATCATTTATCAAAGAATGACTCTGGTTATCAAATGATTGAACAACCGGGATCAATTTACTTACGATACTTAGTTGACATTCATAAAAAGTATCTAATGAATTATGAGTTCAATAGATCCTGTTTAGCAGAAAGACGGATATTCCTTGCTCATTATCAGACAATCACTTATTCACAAACCCCGTGTGGGGCTAATAGTTTTCATTTCCCATCTCATGGAAAACCCTTCTCGCTCCGTTTAGCCCTATCCCCTTCTAGGGGTATTTTAGTGATAGGTTCTATAGGAACTGGACGATCCTATTTGGTCAAATACCTAGCGACAAACTCCCATGTTCCTTTCATTACGATATTTCCGAACAACTTTCCGTATTCGTATTACAAGCCTGAAGGTTTTTTTATTGATGATAGTGATAGTGACGATAGTGATTATCGTGACGATATCGATATTGATGATAGTGACGATATTGATGATGACCTTGATCTTGATACGGAGCTGCTAGATATGACGAATGTGCTAACTATGGATATGCCGCCGAGTATATACGGATTTTATATCGATATCACCTTTCGATTCGCATTAGCAAGAGCAATGTCTCCTTGCATAATATGGATTCCAAACATTCATGATCTGTATGTGAATTACAGATCCTTCGGTCTATTACAGAACTATCTCTCCAGAGATTGTGAAAGATATTCTACTAGAAATATTCTTGTTATTGGTTCGACTCATATTCCCCAAAAAGTGGATCCCGCTCTAATAGCTCCGAATAAATTAAATACATGCATTAAGATACGAAGGCTTCTTATTCAACAACAACGAAAGCACTTTTTCATTCTTTCATATACTAAAGGGTTTCACTTGGAAAAGAAAATGTTCCATACTAACGGATTCGGGTCCATAACCATGGGTTCCAATGCACGAGATCTTGCAGCACTTATCAATGAGGCCCTATCCATTAGTATTACACAGAAGAAATCAATTATAGAAACTAATACAATTAGATCAGCTCTTCATAGACAAACTTGGGATTTGCGATCCCAGGTAATATCGGTTCAGGATCATGGGATCCTTTTCTATCAGATAGGAAGGGCTGTTGCACAAAATGTACTTCTAAGTAATTGCCCCGTAGATCCTATATCTATCTATATGAAGAAGAAATCATGTAAAGAAGGGGATTCTTATTTGTACAAATGGTACTTCGAACTTGGAACGAGCATGAAGAAATTAACGATACTTCTTTATCTTTTGAATTGTTCTGCCGGATTGGTCGCTCAAGATCTTTGGTCTTCACCCGGACCTGATGAAAATAATTGGATCGCTTCTTATAGATTCGCTGAGAATGATTCTGATCTAGTTCATGGCCTATTAGAACTAGAAGGCGCTCTGTTGGGATCCTCACGGACAGAAAAAGATTGCAGTCAGTTTGATAATAATCGAGTGACATTACTTCTTCGGTCCGAACCAAGGAATCAGTTAGATATGATTCAAAACTATGAAAAATACGAATCGGAGTTTGAAGAAGAG